TCGTGTGGGGCTAATAGTTTTCATTCCCCATCTCCTCATGGAAAACCCTTTTCGCTCCGCTTAGCCCTATCCCCTTCTAGAGGTATTTTAGTGATAGGTTCTATAGGAACTGGACGATCCTGTTTGGTCAAATACCTAGCGACAAACTCCTATGTTCCTTTCATTACGGTATTTCCGAACAAGTTCCTGGATGACAAACCTAAAGGTTATCTTATTGATGATATTGATGATAGTGACGATATCAATATTTATGATAGTGACGATATTGATGATGACCTTGATATTGATACGGAGCTGCTAACTATGACGAATGTGCTAACTATGTATATGACGCCGAAAATAGACCGATTTGATATCACCCTTCAATTCGAATTAGCAAAAGCAATGTCTCCTTGCATAATATGGATTCCAAACATTCATGATCTGCATGTGAATGAGTCGAATTACTTATCCCTCGGTCTATTAGAGAACTATCTCTCCAGGGATTGTGAAAGATGTTCCACTGGAAAGATTCTTGTTATTGCTTCGACTCATATTCCCCAAAAAGTGGATCCCGCTCTAATAGCTCCGAATAAATTCAATACATGCATTAAGATACGAAGGCTTCTTCTTCCACAACAACGAAAGCACTTTTTCATTATTTCATATACTAGGGGATTTCACTTGGAAAAGAAGATGTTCCATACTAACGGATTCGGGTCCATAACCATGGATTCCAATGCGCGAGATCTTGTAGCACTTATCAATGAGGCCCTATCAATTAGTATTACACAGAAGAAATCCATTATAGAAACTAATACAATTAGATCAGCTCTTCATAGAAAAACTTGGGATTTTCGATCCCAGATAAGATCGGTTCAGGATCATGGGATCCTTTTCTATCAGATAGGAAGGGCTGTTACACAAAATGTACTTCTAAGTAATTGCCCCATAGATCCTATATCTATCTATATGAAGAAGAAATCATGTAAGGGAGGGGATTCTTATTTGTACAAATGGTACTTCGAACTTGGAACGAGCATGAAGAAATTCACGATACTTCTTTATCTTTTGAGTTGTTCTGCCGGATCGGTCGCTCAAGATCTTTGGTCTTCATCCAGACACGATGAAAAAAATTGGATCACTTCTTATGGATTCGTTGAGAATGATTCTGATCTAGTTCATGGCCTATTACTATTATTACTATTAGAAGTAGAAGGCGCTCTGGCTCTGGCGGGATCCTCACGGACAGAAAAATATTGCAGTCAGTTTGATAATAATCGAGTGACATTACTTCTTCGGTCCGAACCAAGGAATCAGTTAGATATGATGCAAAATGGATCTTGTTCTATCGTTGATCAGAGATTTCTATATGAAAAATACGAATCGGAGTTTGAAGAAGGGGAAGGGGCCCTCGATCCGCAACAGATAGAGGAGGATTTATTCAATCACATAGTTTGGGCTCCTAGAATATGGCGCCCTTGTGGCAATCTATTTGATTGTATCGAAAGGCCCACTGAATTGGGATTTCCCTATTGGACTGGGTCATTTCGGGGCAAATGGATCATTTATCATAAAGAGGATGAGCTTCAAGAGAATGATTCGGAGTTCTTGCAGAGTGGAACCATGCAGTACCAGACACGAGATAGATCTTCCAAAGAACAAGGCTTTTTTCGAACAAGCCAATTCATTTGGGACCCTGCGGATCCATTCTTTTCCCTATTCAAAGATCAGCCCTCTGTCTCTGTGTTTTCACGTCGAGAATTCTTTGCAGATAAAGAGATGTCAAAGGGGCTTATTGCTTCCCAAACAAATCCTCCTACATCTATATATAAACGCTGGTTCATCAAGAATACGCAAGAAAAGCACTTCGAATTGTTGATTCATCGCCAGAGATGGTTTAGAACCAATAGTTCATTATCTAATGGATCTTTCCGTTCTAATACTCTATCCGAGAGTTATCAGTATTTATCAAATCTGTTCCTATCTAACGGAACGCTATTGGATCAAATGACAAAGACATTGTTGAGAAAGAGATGGCTTTTACCGGATGAAATGAAACATTTGATTCATGTAACAGGAGAAAGATTCCCCATTCCTTAGCCGTAAAGATATGTGCCCATGAAAAGGGGATTAAGTGGAACAGAATTGGCCGGATGGTAGAGTCGTGGAAACACTTGTTTCTTCCATCTTTTTGGCCTTAGCCCCATGGAACAATATGCTACTGCTGAAACATGGAAGAATTGAAATCTTAGATCACTATGTGTGGATGATATGAACTGCCTAAACAAGAATTCTTGAACGGCGAAAGAGCCTATTACTCGCTACATCAAACAATTTCTACTAATGAAACCATGTAAATCCATCGGAAAATACGCATGTCCGCTGAAATGGTTGTTGCTATCTGCTCCAATAACGAATCATTGGTTTCATTGAATAACTAAAGAAGATAGATAGACCTTTCTCTTCGTCTCAGGTCGATGGATCTCCTCAATTGGAAGATCTCCCATATGGATAATAC